ATAGATCCAACGCACAAAGTAACTAGTGTCAATACAAGCAATGGCAATAGCATAGTATTGTCCGATTCATGAGGATACGGGGAATTTTCTTTATTGGCAAAACGAGTAATTGTAATAAGGGGTTTCATCCTATTTTTTACATTCCCATCAATTGGATATTTTTTTTTCGAAAAAAATAAAAACCTTTCATTATTATTCATTGTTGATAAAAAAATATCCTTGTTAATTACTTTCTGTCCTTCTTTACCCCAGATAGATATGGAATAGGAAGAGCTATTTTTTTTGCCACTGAAATTTTGAAAATAAACGTTTAAATGCCCTTCAAACGTAAGTAAATACATTCGAAACATATAAAATGCAGTTAATCCTGCTGTAAAACAAGCTATTATCGCGAAAATAGGTGAATATAACCAACTATCTTTAAGAATTTCGTCTTTTGACCAAAAGCAAGCAAGAGGCGGAATACCACAAAGAGAAAGTGTACCTAATAAAAAAGCCGTTTTTGTAATTGGCACATATTTAGTTAAACCGCCCATAAGAGCCATATTCTGACTTTGATCTGGAGAATATCCAACAATGCTTTCCATTGAATGAATAATGGATCCGGAGCCTAAAAATAATAATGCTTTCGAATAGGCATGAGTGATCAAATGAAATAAAGCAGCTCGATAAGACCCCATACCTAAAGCTAACATAATATAACCCAATTGAGACATTGTAGAATAAGCTAAACTTCTCTTAATGTCTCTTTGAGCAAGAGCCAAAGTCGCTCCTAATAGTACTGTTATTATACCTATCAAAGAAATTAGATTCATTATGTAAGGTAGAACTATGAAAAGAGGAAAAAGCCTAGCTACAAGAAAAATTCCCGCCGCTACCATAGTAGCGGCGTGTATAAGAGCCGAAATAGGGGTAGGCCCTTCCATGGCATCAGGTAACCATACATGAAGGGGAAATTGTGCAGATTTAGCAACTGCACCAAGGAATAATAGGGCAGCACACAGAGTAAGAAATAAAGAATTTAACCCATTATTATCAATCAAGTTATTGACTATTTTAAACAAATCTCGAAATTCGAAACTACCTGTTATCCAATAAAGACCTAAAATTCCTAATAATAAACCAAAATCCCCTACACGATTAGTTACAAACGCTTTTTGACAAGCATTTGCCGCAATTGGTCGTGTGAACCAAAAGCCTATTAATAGATAGGAACACATTCCTACTAATTCCCAAAAAATATAAATTTGTATCAAATTGGAACTAGTAACTAATCCCAACATGGAAGTATTGGAAAAACTCATATAAGCAAAAAATCTCAAATATCCTTGATCATGAGACATATAATTGTCACTATAAATAAGAACCATGATTCCAACAGTAGTGATTAATATTGACATAATAGAAGTAAGCGGATCGATCAAGTTGCCAAACTCTAAAGAAAAATCATTATTGATGGTCCAAGACCATACATATTGATAGATAAAGCTGCTATTTATTTGCTGAATAGACATATCGACCGAAAAAACCATAACTATACTTAGTAATAAAACACTAGAAAAAGCCCACATACGGCGAAGATTTTTTGTAGCCGTCGGGACAAGGAGAAGTCCCACTCCTATTGCTATAGGAACTGGAAGTGGAACGAAAGGTATGATCCATGCATATTGATATGTATGTTCCATAAAGAAAATAAAACTTTTTTTATTCTTATTAATTTTATTGTTTCCGATTCACCAGCTCTTATGTCTTTCGGAAGGAGCAATAATCAAATAAAGAAAATCAAGATATGAAAGAACTCGAATAGAATTGAAAATTATTAATCATTCTGATTCTTTCCCAAATACTTCAAATATTCAAATCAAGAAGTTACAATTGGTCAAATGATCAAATCATTATTATTATTATTTTTTTTTTTGAAAAGGTACTTACTACTTAGTTATTAACTAAGATATTTATGAAGATACGGAATCATAATATGCAATTTAAAATAATTCCATTATTAGAATTAGAATAATCTATATTCTATATTCATAGAGGAAGGAAAAATAATTATAGTAAAAATAGTACTTTATTCTGATATGGATCATAGGATCTATTAATAACAATAACTTGACCCAACAAAAAAAGATCTTTCTTGGTATTTTAGTTAGTTTATTCGGAAGAATTAACTAATTCTGATTGAGTGGCTTCCGTTCCAACAAAAAACTTATGTTTATAGGAAACTCTTTATGCTTATAGGAAACTCTAAGATACTCGGCGCTTTGCTATCGATTACCTCGCATAGAATTGAAAGAAGAAATTACTAAAATGGCTTTTTCTAAAGTGTTTATTAAATATGAGTCTCATTCAAATTTTGAAATTTAAATTTAATTAAGTGTACTCTATTGATGAGTTGATAGAAAAAATGTTACAGTATTGTTTTATTAAATTAAGGTAAGCGTTTTTAAACTTTTTTTATAAAATAAAATTAAAATATAATACGACGCAAATAGACGGAAATATGAATGGAATTGAAACCCTTTCTTTTCTTATGAATGACAACCTATTTGATTTCTATAACAGTGGCATAGATATAGATCTGAATGAAAATGAATATATTAAGGGTAGTAAGAATTATTCTTTTTTCGGATATTGTATGTAATCAATATGTAATAAAATTTCTTTGAAAAATGAAAAATAAACTAACATATCTATTTTTCCCAGGGATACTCTATGGGATGCACACGTATCCATTCCATATTGTATATTATCGAGGAAGTATCATCTAGGGAATAAATATAGAGATAAAGAATAAGAAAAAAAGGATCCATTTTGAACAATACATGTCTTTCACATCCAACTATAACAATGAGTAACCTCTTCATTTTTTAATGGCCGTTCCAAAGAAACGTACTTCTATATCAAAAAAGCGTATTCGTAAAAACATTTGGAAAAGAAAAGGATATTGGGCAGCGATAAAAGCTTTTTCTTTAGCGAAATCTCTTTCTACCGGGAATTCAAAAAGTTTTTTTGTGCAACAAACAAATAATCAAGTCTTGGAATAATCTGAATCAATATGACTCGATGAATTTGCTAATTGAATTTATAAGATGAATGATTCCCATTAACTCATATTTTGAACTGATCAATATGAGATGGCATTATCTATTGTGGTATATAGAATAAGAAGTATTCTGTCTACTGGATTCTAAAAACGGCACTTCTTTTTCTTTTAGGAAGGATTTTCTTGGATTATGTAATGTATTCCCAATATGAATGAACCCTATCCTATACTATAGTTTGGGTTTGGGGATCGATCGATCAAGACATATATCTATATATAGATATATGTCTTGATACCTCTATTTTATTTTCTTTAGAAATAAATTTTTGAAATACGATAAAATTCTGATAGAGATTAAAACTATTTTGTTACTTATATTTATATATTTATATGTCCAGTCTAATACCTAATTGGTTTGTTAAATCCTAAGACGAGTTATGTACACAATGGGAATCCCAACAATTAATAATTAATATAGTTATAGTTTTGATACCAAGTTATCAAAATATTTACAGAAGTCTCTTGGCTGTAATGATAAAATTTTTATCCATAAGAAATCCTAGAAATAAGATAAATAAGAAATTCATCGTAAAAAAATGATGAATAAAGGGCGTTTTTTACTTCTATGCCTGGGTTGAGGACAGAACTCTCTAGTTCCAACTGATCCATTCCGGCAAAACTGAAACCTCGTGAAAGTCCATTGTTAAAACTAAGACCATCCCACGAGACTAATGATTATTGAACGTTCAAATATAAATTTGAATGAGTCTTTATTCATTTATTTTAATTTTTCCTAAAAAAGATTCCATTGAATTGACTCCTTACAATCTCGACGATTGAATATGGATAGGCTATTATGCTTTGGAGTAAGCCGCTATGGTGAAATCGGTAGACACGCTGCTCTTAGGAAGCAGTGCTAGAGCATCTCGGTTCGAGTCCGAGTGGCGGCATTTTTTAAAATTATAAAAGAGATACAATAAATCATATAATGAAAATGAATTGAATTCCGCATTTTCATTCCAATGTTGAAGGGCCCTCCTTCATTTTATTTTTTTTTAGGATTTTTATGATATTTTCGACTATAGAACATATATTAACTCACGTCTCTTTTTCTATTGTTTCAATTGTAATTACGATTTATTTGATGACCTTATTAGTCCACGAAATCGTAGGACTAGACGATTCGTCAGAAAAAGGCATGATAGTTACCTTTTTCTGTATAACAGGATTATTAGTTACTCGTTGGATTTATTCAGGACATTTCCCCTTAAGTGATTTATATGAATCATTAATGTTCCTTTCGTGGGGTTTTTCCATTATCCATATGGTTCCATATTTTAGGAACCATAAAAATCATTTAAGTGCAATAACCGCCCCAAGTGCTATTTTTACCCAAGGATTTGCTACTTCGGGTCTTTTAACGGAAATGCATCAATCCACAATATTAGTACCTGCTCTCCAATCCCAGTGGTTAATGATGCACGTAAGTATGATGGTATTGAGCTATGCAGCTCTTTTATGTGGATCATTATTATCAGTAGCTCTTCTAGTCATTACATTTCGAAAAAACATAGAGATTTTTGGTAAAAGCAATCATTTATTAATTGGGCCATTTTCCTTTGATGAGATCCAATATGTAAATGAAAGAAGCAATGTTTTACTAAACAATTCTTTTCCCTCGTTTAGAAATTATCACAGATATCAATTGATTCAGCAATTGGATCGTTGGAGTTATCGTGTCATTAGTCTAGGGTTTATCTTTTTAACCATAGGTATTCTTTCGGGAGCGGTATGGGCTAATGAGGCATGGGGATCATATTGGAGTTGGGACCCCAAGGAAACTTGGGCATTTATTACTTGGACTATATTCGCGATTTATTTACATATTAGAACAAATCCAAATTTCCAAGGCACGAATTCCGCAATTGTGGCTTCTATGGGATTTCTTATAATTTGGATATGTTATTTTGGGGTCAATCTATTAGGAATAGGACTACATAGTTATGGTTCATTCACATTAACATCTAATTGAAGAAGCGACCTAATACATAGAAACTGTATATGTAACGAAAGTTTGTGTGAGTTTTTGAGAACCATGTGAATCACTACTTAATTCACATGGTTCTCAAAAACGCCAAACGTATATGATTACAATTCACTTCAATTTTTTCTTTTTTTTTACTTAAGATAAGGAAAAATAAGAATTATTTTTATTTCATTGTCCAACGAACTATTTTGAAAATCACAGCATTATTTGATTTTATGTCTTATTGATCAAAACTATCTATAAAAGTAATTAGATAAAATAGCTTCTACCTTGTCAACTGATAGTGAGAGAACGAAATCCGGATAAATACCAATACCTATTACAGGCAAAAAGATACAGATCGAAACAAATAGTTCTCGTGGTCCAGAATCCAAAAAAGAATAGTTTGGGGCATTAAATTGCTTGTATCCATAGAACATCTGGCGTGACATAGATAATGAATAAATAGGAGTTAATATCATTCCAATTGCCATTACAAAAGTAATTAGTATTTTTGATGTTAAAAGATATTTTGGACTGGTAATTATTCCAAAAAATACTACCAATTCGGCAACAAAACCACTCATTCCCGGCAATGCAAGAGAAGCCATTGAGAAGCTACTGAACATTGTAAATATTTTTGGCATTGGGATTGCTATTCCTCCCATTTCGTCGAGATAAACAAGACGTATTCTATCGTAACTCGTTCCTGCCAAGAAAAAAAGCGCCGCACCGATAAATCCATGAGAAATTATTTGTAAAATGGCTCCATTGAGTCCTGTATCAGTTACGGAAGCAATTCCTATAATTGTAAAACCCATATGAGATACAGAGGAATAGGCGATTCTCTTTTTTAAATTGCGTTGCCCGGGAGATGTTAAAGCTGCATAGATTATTTGCACTGTGCCTACAATCATCAACCAGGGAGAAAATATAGAATGAGCATGGGGCAATAATTCCATATTGATCCGAACCAACCCATACGCTCCCATTTTTAATAAGATTCCGGCTAAAAGCATACATGTACTGTAATGTGCTTCTCCATGGGTATCTGGTAACCATGTATGTAGAGGTATAATCGGTGATTTGACAGCATAAGCAATAAGAAACCCAAAATAGAATATTATTTCTAATCCCACAGGATACGACTGATTAGCTGATGTTTCAAAATTTAATGTTGGTTCATTAGAACCATATAAACCCATGCCAAGAACTCCCATTAAGAGAAAAATAGAACCCCCAGCAGTGTACAAAATAAACTTTGTAGCTGAGTACAAACGTTTCTTCCCTCCCCACATGGATAGAAGTAGGTAAACAGGAATTAATTCTAACTCCCACATGATGAAAAAAAGTAAAAGATCTCGAGAAGAAAATGATCCTATTTGACCGCTGTACATTGCTAACATCAAGAAATGGAACAATCGCGAATCCCGAGTAACTGGCCAAGCCGCTAAAGTAGCTAAAGTAGTGATGAATCCCGTCAGTAAAATGGGTCCTATGGAAATTCCATCGATTCCTAGTCTCCAGTGAAAATCAAAACTATTTATCCATTTATAATCCTGTTCTAATTGGATTAATGGATCGTCCAATCGGAAATGATAACAGAATACATAGGTCGTTAGAAGGAGTTCCACTAGGCATATACATATAGTATACCATCGAATTACCTTATTTCCCCTATGGGGGAGAAAGAAAATTGAACAACCTGCGGATATCGGCAAAACAACAATTATTGTTAACCAAGGAAAATAATTCATGGTAAAGACAAGATAAGATACACTTTGACCAGAAAACCCCGTGCTCGAAATAAATCTTTATTTTATCGAGTGCGGGGTTTTGTCGGTAAAGAGAAATAAAATGGATTCAAGTGAAGTTTTCTGGAATGTATCAATAAGCTAGACCCATGCTGCGAGTTGTCTCATGCCATAAATAAACCCGTACACTCAAGAAATCCGTCGGACAAGCGGATTCACACCTCTTGCAACCCACACAGTCTTCTGTTCTTGGAGCGGAAGCAATTTGCTTAGCTTTACATCCGTCCCAAGGTATCATTTCTAATACATCCGTGGGGCAGGCTCGTACACATTGAGTACACCCTATACATGTATCATAAATCTTTACTGAATGTGACATTAGATCTATCCATTTTTTGAATGTCATAAATTTTCGATCTAGGAAAATAATAACTGAATCATATATTGTAGACACCAGACGAATCAATGATTTACCAGAATTGTTTTCTAAAAAATCTACTCCTGGATCTGTTCATGAGAGAGGGCCAAGATACTTTGATTTATTACGTTTTAGCAAACATGATCGTATGCTTCTGTCGTACATGATGCTAATTTGAATTGGTGAATATTTTATTCATTTTTATTAATATTAACACATTAATATTTAATATAATTACTACCATTATTTATTCAAC